AGGATTTTCAGTCCTCTGCTCTACCAGCTGAGCTATCCCGACTAGTCCCGATACTGCATCCTCATTTTACTAGAGAAGTTGGGTATATGTCAATTGAAAGGATATTAGAAAGTCTCGTCCAGATCCCGGAATTTATTGGATCGTTAAACGAACAACTTAGTAAGTTTCAGGATGAATAAAAATCTCCATTTTGAATCATTCAAATTCAAATGGGGATTCCTTGCTCAAAGATGTTCATTTGTACATGTATACTCTATCCCACAAAACTCGTGAGAAGAGAAAAACCTTTCCGCTCAGAGCGGTTTGTAAAAGCGTAGGTGAATGGGAAAGAGAAGGAATTTGGAAGCGCTAACGAAAAAAAGGATCAATATAAAGAAAAGGATAGACTCAAGCGTTAGACAGCGAAATGGGCTCTTTGGGGATAGAGGGACTTGAACCCTCACGATTTCTAAAATCGACGGATTTTCCTCTTACTATAAATTACATTGTTGCCAATATTGACATGTAGAATGGGACTCTATCTTTATTCTCGTCCAATGACTCAATTCTTAAAAAGATTTCTCAGACTCTGGAGTGAATGATTTGTCTCTTCATTCTTCAATCTGAATCGATTCACAAGAATTCTTCCATTTTTCATATAACAAATATAGATTCGAGTCGTCATTAATCATTTGATATTTTATAGTATTTCAGTACGCATATCTTACCTATGTATATTATATAGGGTTATCCTTCACTCTTTCTGAAGTTTCAAGAGAAAGATTCCTTTACCAACGTAAGATAATCAACTCCATTTGTTAGAACAGCTTCCATTGAGTCTCTGCACCTATCCTTTTTGATTTTCGCTTTCCGAACCTTGTTTTCAGAAAACGGGATTTGGCTCAGGATTGCCCATTTTTGTTAATTCCAGGGTTTCTCTGAATTTGAAAGTTCTCACTTAGTAAGTTTCCCTACCAAGGCTCAATCCAATTAAGTCCGTAGCGTCTACCAATTTCGCCATATCCCCCTTTGAGATTAGGATCTCACTGTGATGTCCTTCCCACTTGTCTTTTATTTCTACCGGCACTATTGAATTTAGTAGAGACTTATTGCTATCTCGATAAAGTCTTTTCTCATCTTTGCTTTTTGGTCCAATCAAAAACGATTTTATCATTTATGTCTCTACAATTCAATATAAGTGGATCCGTCCCATATATCTATCTGTCCTCCGTCCGATCACTTTTCTATAGTAATGTTCATTACTTAAACGATCGATTTTGTGTCCTAAATTCCACCTTTCCGAATGAAAGCGGCGGAATGTCTCATTTGTTATAACTAAGAATTCCCTTCAAGAATTAGAATTTGCAAGATAGATGATAGGGAAGAAAAGAGAGAAGGGTAATCAAAAGAATTTCAAATGTCGGTTGAATTCAAAAACAAAAAAAATTTTTGAATATTTATCATTTCTTATTCAATAATCTATAATATTATGGTGAGAAAGAAGTCGAAATTCGATAGGCCCAAATGAATCGTTATGTTCTATAAGATTTCCGATTTTTTTTAATTTTATATTTTCTTGTTTTTGATTCATATTTATTATAAATAAATATGAATTTTTTAAAAAATTGTATTCTATATAGTTAATAGCAAGCAAGGATTCTGAGAGTTTATTGAATTCCTAGGCGTGTCGAATTTGTCGTATGTCAGCCTACTTAGCTCAGAAGGTAGAGCATCGCATTTGTAATGCGATGGTCATCGGTTCGATTCCGATAGTAGGCTTTTCTCTCTTTCTTTTTTTGATTTTTCATCATTGAGAATGTCCTTTTGAAATCAAAGACGAGTGAAAAAAATGTCTTCCCCTTTTGCTAAAAGTCATCGATTTCTATTAGGTTCTAGGAACTTCCAACTAGGACATAAAAAGATCCTTTTCTTTTTCTATATCTATATAGAGAATATAAAGTAAAGAGCTGGATATTTCTTTATCCAATTCATCTCGTTATTCTTTAATAGTACATTTCGTTATTCTTTAATAGTACATTTCGTTATTCTTTAATAGTACATTTCGTTATTCTTTAATAGTACATTTCGTTATTCTTTAATAGTACATTTGAGTCAATTTCACTTCATTTCTCATTTAGTTCAGTTTGAGTTTAGGTTTATTCTGTAAAATGAAATTTCATCAATAAGAGTGAAATATAAATAAGAGGAAGGAGTCTTTATGTCACGTTACCGAGGACCTTGTTTCAAAAAAATACGCCGGCTGGGGGCTTTACCGGGCCTAACTAATAAAAGTCCCAAAGACCGAAAAGATCGTAGAAACCAATCGGGGTTTCGGAAAAAATCCCAATATCGTATTCGCCTAGAAGAAAAACAAAAATTGCGTTTTCATTATGGTCTTACAGAACGCCAATTGCTTAAATACGTTCGTATCGCCGGAAAGGCCAAAGGTCCAACAGGTCAGGTTTTACTACAATTACTTGAAATGCGCTTGGATAACATTCTTTTTCGATTGGGTATGGCTCCGACTATTCCGGGAGCTCGCCAATTAGTTAACCATCGACATATTTTAGTAAATGGTCGGATCGTAGACCTACCAAGTTATCGCTGCAAACCCCGAGATACTATTACGGCAAAGGATGACGGAAAATCTAAAGTTCTAATTCAAAATTCTCTCGATTCCTCTCCTCACGAGGAATTACCAAACCATTTAACTCTTGACCCAGTGCAATATAAAGGATTAGTCAATCAAATAATAGATAGTAAATGGGTCGGTTTGGAAATAAATGAATTGCTAGTCGTAGAATATTATTCTCGTCAGACGTAAACCGAACGAAAATCCAAAATTTTTCTAATAAGGTAAAGTAATAAGGTAAAATGCGGACAACTTTGCTCCTTTTCGGCGAAGTAAATTAACCTAAGGTTAAGAGAAAGAAGGGTTTGAGCCGTATTTTTCTCTTATTTCAGTATCATAGATCGAGAGGGAGATTTTCTTTCCGTATCTCCCCCTTTCTTTCCAGTTTTTTACGTGCCACAGCCATTAGGAATAGAGAATCTATATCAAAGAACGGTCTAACTGTATGGAAGACTGATATCGATTCTTATTTGATCTATTGTGGTTAGTAAGATCGGTGCGTTGGGTGAAGGTACGGAAAGAGAGGGATTCGAACCCTCGGTAAACAAAAGCCTACATAGCAGTTCCAATGCTACGCCTTGAACCACTCGGCCATCTCTCCTACATAATGATTATGCCCCAAAAACCGAGTGAATTGCGAGTCATTTATCTGAATTATTGGGTAGGTCCGACTAATCAACTCTAACGATAAAAAGCTATCAAAATAGAAAATTTTTGATACAAGTCAAAGAAAGATCTTTCCTTCGAGGCTCCCGAGATAAAGAGAAAATTGCTTTACTTGTGAAAACGATTAACTCTTCCTGTTTGCCAAAACAAGGTTCTCTTCTTTGTCGGCATATCCCTTTCTTCCCGATTCAATCACGAAATTATAAATTCGAACAAATCGACCGATTGAGGGATCTATATTTTTTAGACGCGGATTAATGGATCTCTTTAGATCATCATTCTAGTTAGACTACGATTTGATACCCTAAGACTTCTCAAACTCCTTTCCAATCCAGGTTTCGAGTTCTCAACAACAAACCCCTAGGCCATCGATCTAGTACAAATTCCTAAGCTATCTTTTCTATGGGATTGTTTTTCTATTTGGAGTGTCTCGTGTATCCCCGCTATGTACACAAGACAAAATAAAATAGGCGGTTATTCTCTTCTCATCATAGACTGATTATGAGTATTCGATCCTTTTTCGTCTTGGGATCCTAATTCCATCAAAATTTCATAGAAGGCACATATTTTTTTGAATTTTGACTGACTCTATTTTTATGTTATTTCGTACTGTACCATTCTTTTCGTTGTGGGATCCTGTTTCCATGAGAGAGAGGGAATGCTAAGAATTTTCGAATGGATTGCTGCCTATGCCTAGACCGCGGATAAATGGAAATTTTATTGATAAAACCTTTTCAATTGTAGCCAATATCTTATTACGAATAATTCCGACAACTTCAGGAGAAAAAGAGGCATTTAGCTATTACAGGGATGGTGCGATTTGAATTTTTTATTCCTCTTAGTCTTACGAGAAAGACACACGATTCGGGATCGGGATAAAAAGAAAAAGAAATCTACGCTTGTTGAAGGTAAAGTTTGGAAATAGAACAACTCCTTCTGTTGTGTATCCTCGATTAATGCAGCCTCAGATACTAAGTTTGAATTGTCGATTCTAGTATTGAGCGAAGGTTTATACCTATCGGTTCGTTATTACAGGTCAATCCTACGCTACTAGTACCAATAGGCAGCATAGGGGAAGAAGCACTACACCCCGGAATCCATAACACAAAAACTTTGTGAGACATTATCCCTTTCCTTAGCAGGCTCGGGACTACGAAGAATGGTTGGGACAACAAACATCCATCGTGTTTGTATTTTGGATACCCGTAGAACCATCGAAGGCTGTTGAAGTGACTCATTCCCGGAAATTCGGGGGCGCTGAGAACAAAGAAATTGTTGGAGTTATCATTTCTCTCTAGTACCAATATGCTCGATGTTAAGAAAGGATCTCTTGCAGGAAGGTTGGCTAGAGATTTCGTGTAAAAACACCAGCCCTGTTCAGTTCATAATGAGAATATTTTCATCTTTTTTGATTCCCTGTATTATTTTCATTATGCACATAAGAGAGGAGCCGTATGAGATGAAAATCTCATGTACGGTTCTGGAACGGAGATTCTTTGAATTGAATGACGACCGTAACGGATGTCAGCGCAATCCGAAGGAAATTATGCGGAAGCTTTGCAGAATTATTATGAAGCTATGCGACTAGAAATTGATCCCTATGACCGAAGTTATATACTTTATAACATAGGACTTATCCACACAAGTAATGGAGAACATACGAAAGCTTTGGAATATTATTTTCGAGCGCTAGAACGAAACCCATTCTTACCACAAGCTTTTA